AATATCAAATAAATCATTTTCTTCTTTGATAAATCTACCAAAGGCTATAGTCATAGTGATCCTCCTATTCAACTACTTCAACCATTTCCGAACACTTCATCTCATTTCCAGGGCATGTGGTAGTTCGATTATCTATGGACGATTCTTCGTTCAATGCCCTTTTCCAATGGGTTCGAAGATCAAAATTAGTTTATTCTTTTCTCTTTTCTATTTTTATATAGTAATAGTATATTTATATAGTAATAGTATAATAGATAATAAAGTAGACTAAATATAGACTAAATAATAAAGTAGACTAATCGAGTCGAACTCATAAACTAGGCCGGTTTGGTTTGCGGTCCAATCTAAAAGAAAAATAATATAACCATTAGAACCCTTAATTATCCACAGATTCCCTATTTTTCCCTGTCCTTAAATTGAATAATTGAATATTAAATAATGGTAGACTAGAAATGAAAACCCCTTATTCTCGATCCTCGCATTTATTCTCTATTCCATCGGATCGGTGTAACAACAAAACAATATCTGATTCTGAAATCAAGGAAAGATATTCAAAATCCATATTTGAAAGAGATTTTTCTTTTCTATGTAGCGGAAAGGAAAAGAATAGCGATTTAGTTCTATGGAGCATCCAGTAACAAGAATATGAAATCAAAAACAAATTTTTGACTTGTGTGGTCCAATGGTATAAGGAAATAAAAAAATTCACTTCTACAATTGAATCTATATCGAATTTCAATATCAGAGTAGCTGATATAGTAATGATTCCACGGGTCAGGTCCACTTACTTTTTATTGATTTCCAATTTGAAGGTGGGTTTGATAGGAACAATGGCGAAGTGGGAATATTTTGGTTTGGCGATTCATAATAGGGGTTGATTTGGATATTTATGTCTCAGGACAAAAAAATGGAATAATGAGACATGAAGAGAATGACTATGTCATTACGGGGAAGACTCCTCCTAATCAGAACTCATTCTAATCATAATGGTGGTCGTTCTCTTTTTTTTTAGAAAGATCAAAAAGATTTCTATTCTCCGCTTAAAAACGAAGACTCAGATTTGAGTTTAGTGGAAAAAGCCCTTTATCGGATTTGAACCGATGACTTACGCCTTACCATGGCATTACTCTACCACTGAGTTAAAAGGGCCTTTTTTTTTTCATTCATGAATTAGGCATCTTCATCTTCCATTATGAGCCATTATGAGTCTATTGCATATATATCATAATGTAACAATCAGTTTGATTTCTATAGGAAGTGGATCAGATTCCTATTTTAATAAAAAAGAAAAAAAAAATGCATTGAATTGTTTCAAGGTCAACCCTACTTGCTTTGTTAACTTTTCCATCGGAAAAAGATTCACTTGACTTACTTGACTTATATATATATATACTATAATACTCTTACTATTTAAGACTCTTTATATATATTTATATATTTCTAATTTATAGACTAGACTTTTTCTACTTTTACTTTTACTAGTAGTAAAAGTAATACTACTTTATTTTTCTTTCTTTTTAACTTGACTTAATTGAACTTCCTTTAAATTCTTAAATTACTTCAATATGAATAGAATTTCCATTATTGAAACATTGAAATTTTAAATGGAAATTCATATTGAATTGAATAGATTTTCATATTCATAATCATATTCATAATTCATATTCATTACATATATAGTATAGACTTATATTATGTCCTATATAGTTCTAAGATCAAATAGTTATGGGAGTATGGGATAGCTCATTCATGAACGAACCATAAAATCCAAATAATTCTATGGGATATGGGATCATAACATAAAAGTAGGAAAGACTCCCCGGATCTAGTCATACATTTGATTCTAATTAGATATATTGACAATTCCAAAAAACTACTCATACTATTGTCATAGTATGATGGCAGTCTGGGCGGGTATGCCCTCATCGTCTAGTGGTTCAGGACATCTCTCTTTCAAGGAGGCAACGGGGATTCGACTTCCCCTGGGGGTAGTGGACTACGAAAGGAAGTTGGTAATGAATTCTAAATAAACCTAGAATTCATTTTTCCTGGGTCGATGCCCGAGTGGTTAATGGGGACGGACTGTAAATTCGTTGGCGAGATGTCTACGCTGGTTCAAATCCAGCTCGGCCCAATAATTCGTCGCTCCATGAAGAAGATCTAAAAATTTTGTCCTCTAGAAACAGAAATCCCGGATCCATATAAAAGAAAGAAAAAGAGTCCATTTTTTCTCATCGATTCTTTTTCTTTTACTTTGCAATTCTAGTAAATACAAGAAAATAACCATAGATTCTAGATTACTAGTAATCTATGCCACTCTCACTCAAGTCCATATTCTATGTGAATAGGATATTCCTATAGAATTCGTGTTTCTGTTGCAACACGACAAAGAAAAGACTCTTCCGAAATCATAAGACTATGTATGCCATGCATATGGCTGGGATTGTAGTTCAATCGGTCAGAGCACCGCCCTGTCAAGGCGGAAGCTGCGGGTTCGAGCCCCGTCAGTCCCGACCGATGAATTGATCAACTCATCTCTTCCCTTTTACGGAAAAGGGAAGACGGGGAACAAAATCTAATCTCTGGAGGGAATCTTTATTTCTTTTGTTTTCGTTTCGCATTTCTCATCAGACAAATATGTAAATTTGTAAAATCGTTACTTCTTACTAATTACTAGAGTAATACAAACTATATTTAGTATTTGAAGAGTGACCATACTCGTCTTATTTTCTTTTCGATTGTTATTTTCGTGATCAACGAAATGGAATAGAGTGCCCATATTTTTACCGAGAATGCAGATACAAATTGTTTTGTTTATTTTGTTTATAATAAACAAAACAATGAACAATTATCTTGACAGAGTACTTTTCGGGTTCAGATACACCTTCTTTAGTTCTGAACAAACTTTGTTTGTTTGTGCATCCACAATGACTAATTGGAAACAATCTATATATTCTATATTCTCATCCAAATTGCATACTGCATTTTTTATGTTTTTTAGTTCCAATCCAAGAAGGAAAGAAAGGGGATACTAAGAAAATACCAACCAAGCAACGCCTCTTTGAAGGAATCTGTTGTAATATTCTCTTTTTGATACTTCATCTGTTCTCTTCTTTTTTCTATCTCATTTCTACTACTTTATTACTGTTTACTGTTTATTTTTTGTATTTGCATATTGTACGACCTATAGAATATTGAATATATGATATCTCATAATTTTATGTCTATCTTATAGATAAGTAAAGGAAGAAGGATTGGATAAGTGTATAAGAATAGGTGATAGAAAAGGAAAAAAAAAAGTGGAAAAGAGAGAAAATGAAATGGGATTTCTGATCATATTTCTGATCCAATAACAAGAAAGAATCCTATTTTTGTTTCAATCTATTGAATTTAGATTGAGTATGGATAAAAGATCTTACTATGTTATACTATTTAATTCGCGACGATAAATCGATTTGATATTGTTATTCATAATTCATATCTTTGAATTAATAGGAGTCCACTTTATCATCTCTATGGGATTAGATCCCGAATTATTGTGAAAGAAGAAAACAAAGAGATTATGGAAGTCAATATTCTTGCGTTTATTGCTACTGCGCTGTTCATTTTAGTTCCTACTGCCTTTTTACTTATCATATACGTCAAAACAGTCAGCCAAAATGATTAATTTGAATGAAACTTGAATTATTCATTTTTCTGAATGAGTGAAGAAATGAAAGGGTTTTAAACTCTATTTAAGTTTGAAATGAAATGTGGAATCAGAAGTATCTGAGATAGTGTGGTAGAAAGAACTATATATAGCTCTTTCTACCACACTATACAATTGAGTATTGTAGAATATTTCATATTTATTCATCTTCTTACTTCTTAGTACATAAAACATAAAGTTGTATTGTATACAGAAAGAAGCTTTCTCTTATATAGATCAATTGACAATAGATATCTATATCTAAGTAATAATATATATATTAGACGTATATCAAAATGAAATAGCCCTCAATTTTTCAATTTTTTCTCTACACCCATTTGTATGCATTTTGATCAATCCAAAAGAATTGCAAGCCCAACTTCTTGAATTTCTCATTTTTTATATCTCTTCTTATGCTTATTGATATGGGATCCGGGGGCCCATCGAAAGAATTAATGTAGGAAGAATAGTAGGGCATATACTATATACCATATCATATATGAAAATTAAAGAATTAGAGAAATCTAATAATATTAGAATTAGAAATATTAGATATTTTAGATATTTAAGTAGTAGATATTCAAAATAATAAATAATAAGAAAAAAGAAAAGAAAACTTTTTCTTTATTCTTTAATATTAATAGAGGATTCAATAGAAATCTAATACTAATAGAATAAGAAAATATTACTAAGAATAGAATACTACTAATATATCTAAGAAATAATATCTAATATATAGATATAGAGAAACTAAAGCAAGTCAAGTTTTTTTAAGCTTTCGCAAAACGATCACAATTGATAGAAGTAGATTTTTCATTAAAGTATTATTCCTATTCCTAGCTCTAAAGCCCACTCCTTCCCCATACTACAAGTGAAAGAGAAAATGTAAACACTACCATTAAAGCAGCCCAAGCGAAACTTACTATATCCATGCGAATGATGCCCCCTATCCTTATCTCTATGAAATGAAGGAATGATTCCATTATTGATTCATAATCATAGTGGAATCAATGGTGCAGAGTCAAAACAGGATTCTTACTTACGGCTTTTTATGAAACAATTTCATGAATCCACTCATAAAAAGTTCATAGATTTCTTATTCTATATAATTCTATTGAAATAGCAAAGAATTGAAAAAAAAAATAGAATAAGAAAAAATAAAAGATACAAATACAAAGAAGAGCCAGTCAACCATTCTGATTCAATTTATGAACAGTACTCAGAACCTCTAGTGAGTCTGAGTACAAAGTATCTTTAGTTCTTTGCCACAATTCTTAAATGAATTTCCCATCAGCCTATCCAATCTAATTTCATCGCAAACAGAGTTACCTCAATATTAAGAAAAGTGTAAAATAATTAGGGAGTCTTGGAGTCTTTATAGTCTTTTTTAGAATCTTTTATTAAACCTTAGTAGCCAAAAAGGAGTGTCTCTTAGGAACCTTTGGTTTGGATACCAAGATTTCTGACTTCTTACTTTCATAGTTCTCCAGAATGAATTCTCGCTATTTCTTTTATTTGATTCAATTCAGAATAGCCCAAACCAATATTTCATAAGATTGGGTTGCTTCAGATTTCTTGGTACTTTTTTGAGCCACACTCAGAACCCAGATTTTGAGAAAAAGATGACAGTCTTTTATAGGACCTATGGTTCTCAAAATCAAGTATCGACAGACCTAGCCCTTGCCTATGCTTTTGCGGGGCAAGAATTCGTCAAGTTCGATCAACAGGATTAAGAAATTCTAAGTATTTTTTTGTTGATCAGGCGACACCCAGATTCGAACTGGGGATAAAGGATTTGCAGTCCCCCGCCTTACCACTTGGCCATGCCGCCAAATTACATCCAAAAAAGAAGAAAGAAATTCTATAATAAATTCTAAATTAATTATATTCTTATTTAGATTAAATTCTATAAAATTCTATAATATTATTAGAATCTATAATAGAATATAGAATATATATATATATTCTATAATATATTTCTATATATATATAGAAAATAGAAATATACTATATATATATATAGAAAATAGAAATATAAATATATAGAAAATAGAAATATAAAATAAAATAAATAATAAAATCTATAAAAATCTATAAAATAATATAAAATATAAAATAATATAATTAAAATAATAAAATAATATAATATATAATATAAAATTATAATATATAATATAAAATAATATATAAAATATATAAACTATATATTATATAAGAATATAATATATATAAGAATATAAGAAAGAATAGAAGAATATTCTTATACTTAGATATTCTTTAGATATTCTATATTTATTCTCTTTCTATTCCTCTCCTCATTTTGGTTTTGATTTGAATTTTTTACTTTCTTAATTTCTTTTCTTTTTGGATCTTAAATCCCATTGTACTTATCCTTTTCCAAGGATCTTTTTTATTGGATCCAATTTATATTCTTTTCTTCGATTCATTTTATCTCAAAACACGCGTCGCTTAAAAACTTATCTTTTCTTTTCACTTTTCTATAGATCTATCGAATCTATAGAAAAGTGAAAAGATTCCCGGCCCGGTCACAGACTGTAAAATGCAGGGCAATTTCGAATAAATTACTCTTTACTCCATTAACTATTTAATATTTAATTATTACTCTTTTACTCTTACTTACTTTTCTTACTTTGAATTAGCGAACAGCTCTTAATTTTGTATCTCCTTATCTTAATGGATGCAAAATCCAATTGATTTCCGACTAATAATTATCAATTACATGATCAATTCTAATTATCTAATTATAAGAAAATCTATGTGTATATGTAAACCCCAGAAAAGTGTAAACTCTAGAACAGAAATTGTTATACGTGGATACTAAGCCGGGTCTCTTTCTTATGCACATATCCCTAGATAGGATCATCGTGCTTGAATATTTAATTGAATATGAATAGAAGATAGAGATTATGATAGAGTACGACCTAACCTAGGTTGCACCAAGTTCAATTCTTATAAAAGATGTGATATACGGATAGCTAGATAGCTATATCGTCATGTACTTCCTAAAGATTACTCCTATGACTATATACGTACGCAATTCCCAATTCCATTGTATTTTCTAAATTTTACTACCAGAAAAAGATTTGCGAATTCCTTTTTGAACATTCAATTGCGTGTGCTAAAAAAAAAAAGGGAAACTCTATGCTGTTCCTGATTCTTCTGTTTTTATCTCATTCATAGAGAGCAGATTAAATCCTAAACTCATTGATTTTTTTTTTGTACGCTGATCATAATATCATCATTAATATCATAATAAAAGAATTAGGTATTAAGTCTAAATTGGATCAATTTTTATATCCGATAAAAGACTCCATCAGCCTAAGTGACAGAATTTTTCCCAGGAATGCTTTCTTAATTTCCATTTCTTTCTATTTGTACCTGTCTCAAGATCAAATTCGAACTTGCATCGAAAAAGCCCTTCATTTCTCTGTCTTGCTTTCGTTCATACGATATATATGGATGGGGTTGACTAAAATTTTATGTGATTCAGTAAACAGAATATCCATTTCCTCATTGCTAGATCAATTGGTCGGGTTCAATGAATAGTGAGCCAAAAGCCGATAATGGGATTTTTTCAATAAAGAGGAAACTTCAGATTAAGATGTTCCAGAATGGAAATGAGGGAATGTCCACAATACCTGGATTTAGTCAGATACAATTTGAGGGATTTTGTAGGTTCATTAATCAGGGCTTGACGGAAGAATTTCATAAGTTTCAAAAAATTGAAGATAGAGATCAAGAAATTGAATTTCAATTATTTGTGGAAACATATCAATTGGTAGAGCCCTTGATAACAGAAAGAGATGCTGTGTATGAATCACTCACATATTCTTCTGAATTATATGTACCCGCGGTCTTAATTTGGAAAACCGGTAGAAATATGCAAGAACAAACCGTTTTTATTGGAAACATCCCTATAATGAATTCTTTTGGAACCTCTATAGTAAATGGAATATACCGAATTGTGATCAACCAAATATTGCAAAGTCCCGGTATTTACTATCGTTCAGAATTGGAACATAACGGAGTTTCTGTCTATACCAGTACTATAATATCGGATTGGGGGGGAAGGTCAGAATTAGAAATTGATAGAAAAGCAAGGATATGGGCCCGTGTAAGTAGAAAACAAAAAATATCTATTCTAGTTCTATCATCAGCTATGGGTTCGAATATAAGAGAAATTTTAGATAATGTTTGTTACCCTGAGATTTTCTTGTCTTTCCCGAATGATAAAGAGAAAAAAAAGATTGGGTCAAAAGAAAATGCTATTTTGGAGTTTTATCAACAATTTGCCTGTGTAGGGGGGGATCCAGTATTTTCTGAGTCCTTATGCAAGGAATTACAAAAGAAATTTTTTCAACAAAGATGTGAGTTAGGAAAGATTGGTCGACAAAATCTAAACCGGAGACTTAATCTTGATATACCCCAAAACAATACATTTTTGTTACCACGAGATTTATTGGCTGCTGTGGATCATTTGATTGGAATGAAATTGGGAATGGGTACACTTGACGATATGAGTCACTTGAAAAATAAACGTATTCGTTCTGTAGCAGATCTATTACAGGATCAATTTGGATTAGCTCTTGTTCGTTTAGAAAATACGGTTCGAGGAACTATATGTGGAGCAATCAGGCATAAATTGATACCGACTCCTCAAAATTTGGTAACTTCAACTTCATTAACAACTACTTATGAATCGTTTTTTGGCCTACACCCTTTATCTCAAGTTTTGGATCGAACTAATCCGTTGACACAAATTGTTCATGGGCGAAAATGGAGTTATTTGGGTCCTGGAGGATTGACAGGGCGAACTGCTAGTTTTCGAATACGAGATATCCACCCGAGTCACTATGGACGTATTTGTCCAATTGACACGTCCGAAGGAATCAATGTTGGACTTATGGGATCATTAGCTATTCATGTGAAGGTTGGTTATTGGGGATCTATAAAGAGTCCATTTTATGGATTATCTGAGAGATCAAAAGAGGCACAGATGGTTTATTTATCACCAAATAGAGATGAATATTATATGGTAGCAGCAGGAAATTCTTTGGCCTTGAATCGGGATATTCAAGAACAACAGGTTGTTCCAGCTCGATATCGTCAAGAATTCCTGACTATTGCATGGGAAGAGATTCATCTTAGAAGCATTTTTCCCTTCCAATATTTTTCTATTGGAGCTTCCCTCATTCCTTTTATTGAGCATAATGATGCGAATCGAGCTTTAATGAGTTCTAATATGCAGCGCCAAGCAGTTCCCCTTTCTCGGTCCGAGAAGTGCATTGTTGGAACTGGGTTGGAAGGACAAACGGCTCTAGATTCGGGGGTTTCAGTTATAGCCGAATGCAAGGGAAAAATCATTTATACTGATACTCAAAAGATCATTTTATCAAGTAATGGGGATACTCTAAGCATTCCATTGGTTATGTATCAACGTTCCAACAAAAATACTTGTATGAATCAAAAAACTCAGGTTCAGCGGGGTAAATACATTAAAAAGGGACAAATTCTAGCGGGTGGTGCGGCTACAGCTGGTGGGGAACTCGCTTTAGGAAAAAATGTATTAGTAGCTTATATGCCATGGGAAGGTTACAATTTTGAAGACGCAGTACTAATTAGCGAACGCCTGGTTTATAAAGATATTTATACTTCTTTTCACATCCGGAAATATGAAATTCATACTCATGTAACAAGCCAAGGTCCTGAAAGAATCACTAAGGAGATCCCGCATTTAGAGGCTCGTTTACTCCGAAATTTAGACAGAAATGGAATTGTGATGCTGGGATCTTGGATAGAAACAGGTGATATCTTAGTAGGTAAATTAACACCTCAGACAGCGAGCGAATCCTCATATGCCCCGGAGGATAGATTATTACGAGCTATACTTGGCATTCAGGTATCCACTTCAAAAGAAACTTCTCTAAGACTACCTATAGGGGGAAGGGGTCGAGTTATTGATGTGAGATGGATCCATAGAAGAGGGGTTTCCAATTCTAATCCAGAAAGGATTCGTGTATATATTTCACAGAAACGTGAAATCAAAGTAGGTGATAAAGTAGCTGGAAGGCATGGGAATAAGGGTATAATTTCTAAGATTTTGTCTAGACAAGATATGCCCTATTTGCAAGATGGAACGCCCGTTGATATGGTATTCAACCCATTAGGAGTCCCCTCACGAATGAATGTGGGACAGATATTTGAATGTTCACTCGGGTTAGCGGGGGATCTGCTAAAGAAACATTATAGAATAGGACCTTTTGATGAGAGATATGAGCAAGAGGCCTCAAG